AAAAAAATTGCTTAGTTAAAATGTATGATCCTTTCTTAAACGGGATGTATCGTGGAAGGATGAAGAAAGTCTTTTCATCTTCAATCAAAACTTCGATAGAAAATTGCACAGAAACATCCGAACTAAATAAAATTCATGATATCCTTCTTCCCGATCCTAATTCTCCAGATTCTCCAGATTCTCCAGAATATCAAGATAAAATCGAAAGATCAGAAAAAAAAGAGGTGAAAATAGATTCAAAGAATAGGTTAAAGTTTTCATTGAACGCAATTCTAACTAAGCCTAAGCGTGAAAAAAAATCTATTGGAATGAACAAAATAGGTAAAAAACCCCTTCGGTGGTCATACAAATTAATCAACGAGTTGGAACAATATTTTAAAAAACGACGAAAAGAACAAGGTATAATGCAAGGGCTGGATCACCAGCTTAGAACAAGAAGATTTAAACGTATATCTTTTTTAACTCGTTCCAGACGAAGTTTTAAGAAATCTCAGTTCAAGAATTTTAATCTTTATAGAAAATTTAATAGAGAGTCTGGGTTTATAAGTTATTTCGAAGAACCTGATTTTCGTCGAGCCGTAATCAAAGGATCTATGCGCGTTCAAAGACGTAAAATGGTTATTTGGGGACCGTCCCAAGGAAATCCCCATTCACCACTTTTTTTGGAAAAAATGGAAGATTTTCCTTTTCCTATATCCGACCTAATGAAACTTTTTTTTAATATTAGAGGTTGGTTGGGTAAAAAGTCAGAATTTGAAATTTTAGATCAACAATTGCAAATAAAAAAAAACAACCAGGAAGACGTAATAGAATTCTGGGAGAACATTCCATATGCACAAAAAACAAGAAGTATTCTGTTACTAGCTCAATCAATTTTTAGAAGATATATTAAATTACCCTTATTAATAATAGCTAAGAATATTGGATGTATTTTATTACGGCAATCTCCGGAATGGTATGAGGATTTCCAAGATTGGAATAGAGAAATTTATCTAAAGTGTAGCTATAATGGTCTACAATTCTCCAAAACAGAATTTCCTAAAAATTGGTTAAGAGAAGGTTTTCAGATCAAAATCTTATATCCTTTTCATTTGAAACCTTGGCACAGATCTAAACTACGACTCTCTGATAGAGATCGAAAGCAACAAGATGATTTTGATTCTTGTTTTTTAACAGTTTTAGGAAAGGAAACAGAATATCCTTTTGGTCCTCCTCGAAAAACACCTTCCTTTTTTGAACCCATTTTTGAAGATATAGACTATAAAGTCGAAATAAAAAAATTGAATTTTAGAGTTCGAAGAGTTTTTAAAAAAATAACAAAAAAACAAGGAAAAGCAGTTTTATTTGTAAAACAAAAAATAAAAGAACTTTTAAAAGAAAATAAAATTCCATTATTTATACCGACAGAAATATATGAATCAAGTGAAACTCAAACAGAAAAGGATTCTATAATCAGCGCTCAGATAATTCAGGAATCACTTATTCAAAATCGATCTACAGGTTGGACAAATTATTCACAGGCCGAAAAAGAAATGAAACATAGAATTGATAGAAGAAACACAATCAGAAATCAAATAGAAATAATGAAAAAAAATAAAAAAAAAGTAACGCCGAGAATAAAAAAAAATAATAAGAATAATGGAAATAATGGAGAATCACCCCCAAAAATTTGGAAAATATTAAAAAGAAAAAATATTGAATTAATAGTTAAATTTTTCATTGAAAAAATATACATAGATATCTTTCTATGTATCATTAATATGCGCAGAATCACTCTACAAATTTGTATGGAATCAACAAAAAAAATTCTTGATAAATACATTGACAATAATGAAATAAATAAAGATCAAGAAAAGATTAATAAAACAAAACAAAATAAAATTGACTTCATTTCGCCTATAACTATAAAAAAGGCTTTTGATAATCTTAGAAATAGTAAGCGGAAGTCACATATTTTTTTAAATTTATCTTACTTGTCACAAAAATATGTATTTTTTAAATTATCACAAACCCAAGTTATTAACTTCAATAAGTTAAGATCTCTTCTTCAATATAATGGACCTTCTTTTTTTCTTAAGAATGAAATAAAAGATCTTTTTGGAAGACAAGGAATATTTGATTCCGAAGTAAGACATAAGAAACTTCCAAATAATGCAATGAATCCATGGAAAAACTGGTTAAGAGGTCATTATCAATACGATTTATCGCAGATTACATGGTCTAGATTAGTCCCACAAAAATGGAGAAATGGACTAAATCAATGTCATACGTCTCAAAATAAGGATTTAAATAAACGGTATTCCTATGAAAAAGACCAATTATTTGATTCAAAAAAAAAACAAAATTTGAAAGTCTATTTATTACGAAATAAAGAGGAGAATTTTCAAAAAAACTATAGATATGATCTTTTATCATATAAATATATATATATTCATTCTGAAACTAAGAAGAAGGCCTCTATTTATAGATCATCATTAGAAACAAATAAGAATCAAGAAAATTCCAACAGAAATAACGAAAAAATTTTTAGCATACTCAAGAATATTCCTATCAAGAATTATCTAGGAAAAAGTGATATTATAGATAGGGAAAAAAATACAGATAGAAAATATTTGGGTTGGAAATTTAGTACAAATATTGAGGTTGAACCTAAAAAAGACCAAATCCGGGATAAACTTAATAATAAAGGTAATGGTCTTTTTTATCTTCCAATTGATTCAAATTCTGAAATCAATTACAAAAAGGTCTTTTTTGATTGGATGGGAATGTCTTTTGATTGGATGGGAATGAATGAAAAATTCTTAATCTTAAATCGCCTCATATCGAATCCGAAAGTTTTTTTCTTTCCAGAGTTTGTGATACTTTATCATAAATATAAAGAGAAACCTTGGTTTATCCCAAGCAACTTACTTCTTTTTAATTTGAATATAAATCCAAATTTTATTGAAAATCAAAATATCAAGGGAAAACAAGAGGAGGATGAGTTTTTTTTAAATTTTAGCCCATCAAATTCAAAACAATATTTTGAATTAAAGAATCAAAACAATATTGAAGAATATTTTTTAGAATCCATTGAAAAACTAAAAATATTCCTTAAAGGAGATTTTCCTTTGCAATTAAGATGGACTGGACGTTTGAATCAATTGAATCAAAAAATGCTGAATAATATCCAGATATATGGTCTGCTGGTTAGCCTCATAAATGTAAGAAAAATTACTATATCCTATATTCAAAGGAAAGAAATGAATCTGGATATAATGAGGAGGCGTTTAAATCTTACACAATTAACGAAAAAGGGAATATTAATTATGGAACCTGCCCGTCTATCTGTCAAAAATGACGGACAGTTTTTTATGTATCAAATCATAGGTATTTCCTTGGTTCATAAAAGTAAGCACCAAAGTAATCAAAGATACCGAAACCCCAAAAATGTTGCTAAGAATACTTTTGATGAATCCATTTCAAGACATAAAATAAAAACTCTAAATGGAGACAAAAATAATTTAGATTTGCTTGTTCCTGAAAAAATTTTCTCGTCTAGACGTCGTAGAGAATTGAGAATTCTAATTTCTTTCAATTTGAATTTAAAGAATCAGAATGGTGTGCATAGAAATAATTTATTTTGCAAGGAAAACAAGATAAAAAACTGGAGTCAATTTTTGGAGGAAAGTCAAATTTTTGACAGAAAAAAAAATGAATTAAATAAATTAAAGTTCTTTTTTTGGCCTAATTATCGATTAGAAGATTTAGCTTGTATGAATCGCTATTGGTTTGATACCAATAATGGGAGCCGCTTCAGTATGTTAAGGATATATAAGTATCCCTGATTAAAAATTTTGAGTTTCCTATATATTCTATTGTTCTATCAATGATATTTTTCATTTTTTTCATTTTTTCTTCTGTCCGCGACCATGTTATATGCAAGCAACCCGATGCGCATATGCGCTGTCTTACATCCCAGTCTAGGATACGTGAATATTAAGGAAAATGGGGTATCAATTAAATTAAAGCTATAAATTAATCAACAGAATAAATTAATCAATCGAATCTTCGGACTAAACTATTTGGTATCGTCTTTTTGTATCACTATACAAATGAACTCAAAAATCGGATTGATTAATAATTGAAAAAACTAGGAATGTATAAAGAAATTATAATTATTGTATATACTACATTAAAATTTGTGACATTATTATTACTGATCAATAAAATAAATATCTGTCTGTAAAAAGGGGAGTGTGAAATTCTTTTATGGTAAAAAATTCATTTATTTCAATTATTTTGCAAGAACAAGAAGAAAACAAAGAAAACAGAGGATCTGTTGAATTTCAAGTAGTAAGTTTCACCAACAAGATACGGAGGCTTACTTCACATTTGGAATTGCACAAAAAAGACTATTTATCTCAAAGAGGTCTGCGGAAAATTCTCGGAAAACGTCAACGGCTGCTGGCTTATTTGTCAAAAAAAAATAGAGCACGTTATAAAGAATTAATAGGGCAGTTGGATATTCGAGAGAGAAAAACTCGTTAATTTGAAGAGTTAGTTTGAATTATTGGCTTAAAGTTTGGTGAACTTCTTTTCGCTTTCAGCAATTCATGGAAGAATGAATCAGGAAAAACCTATGACTGTACCAGCTACAAGAAAAGACCTCATGATAGTCAATATGGGACCTCACCACCCATCAATGCATGGTGTTCTTCGACTCATTGTTACTTTAGATGGTGAAGATGTTATTGACTGTGAACCAATATTGGGTTATTTACACAGAGGTATGGAAAAAATTGCGGAAAATCGAACAATTATACAATATTTGCCTTATGTAACACGTTGGGATTATTTAGCTACTATGTTCACAGAAGCAATAACTGTAAATGCGCCAGAGCAATTAGGCAATATTCAAGTCCCTAAAAGGGCCAGTTATATCAGAGTCATTATGTTGGAGTTAAGTCGTATAGCTTCGCATTTGTTATGGCTTGGCCCTTTTATGGCAGATATTGGGGCACAGACTCCTTTCTTCTATATTTTTCGAGAAAGAGAATTGATATATGACCTATTCGAAGCTGCCACCGGTATGCGAATGATGCACAATTTTTTTCGTATTGGCGGAGTCGCTGCTGATTTACCTCATGGCTGGATAGATAAATGTTTGGATTTTTGCGATTATTTTTTAACAGGAATTGCTGAATATCAAAAGCTTATTACAAGGAATCCCATTTTTTTAGAACGAGTTGAAGGAGTAGGCATTATTGGTGGAGAGGAAGCAATAAATTGGGGTTTGTCGGGACCAATGCTACGAGCTTCCGGAATACAATGGGATCTTCGTAAAGTTGATCATTATGAGTGTTACGACGAATTTGATTGGGAAGTCCAATGGCAAAAAGAGGGGGATTCTTTAGCTCGTTATTTAGTACGAATCAGTGAAATGACAGAATCCATAAAAATAATTCAACAGGCCCTAGAAGGAATTCCTGGAGGGCCCTATGAAAATTTAGAAATCCGCCGCTTTGATAGAGTAAAAGATACTGTATGGAATGAGTTTGATTATCGATTCATTAGTAAAAAACCTTCTCCGACTTTTGAATTGTCGAAGCAAGAACTTTATGCAAGAGTGGAAGCACCAAAGGGAGAATTGGGAATTTTTCTGATAGGAGATAAGGGTGTTTTTCCTTGGCGATATAAAATTCGCCCACCGGGGTTTATTAATTTGCAAATTCTTCCTCAGTTAGTTAAAAGAATGAAATTGGCTGATATTATGACGATACTAGGTAGTATAGATATCATTATGGGAGAAGTTGATCGTTAAAATGATAATTGATACAACAGAAGTACAAGCTATCAATTCTTTTTCTAGATTGGAATCCTTAAAAGAGGTCTATGGAATCATATGGATGCTTATCCCTATTTTTACTCCTGTATTAGGAATCACAATAGGTGTATTAGTAATTGTTTGGTTAGAAAGAGAAATATCTGCAGGTATACAACAACGTATTGGTCCTGAATACGCAGGACCTTTGGGAATTCTTCAAGCTCTAGCAGATGGTACCAAATTACTTTTAAAAGAGAATCTTCTTCCATCTAGAGGAGATACTCGTTTATTCAGTATTGGACCATCTATAGCAGTCATATCAATTTTATTAAGTTATTTAGTAATTCCTTTTGGGTATCACCTTGTTCTAGCCGATCTCAGTATCGGTGTTTTTTTATGGATTGCTATTTCAAGTATTGCTCCTGTCGGCCTTCTTATGTCAGGATATGGCTCAAATAATAAATATTCTTTTTTAGGTGGTCTACGAGCTGCTGCTCAATCAATTAGTTATGAAATACCATTAACTCTATGTGTGTTATCAATATCTCTACGTGTGATTCGTTAAGACATAAAATTCCCCCGACTGCTTCTCTTTCTAGGAAGGAAGTGCCATGAGTTGAATCTCTATTTTTTTTATTCATTATTCGGGGGTTGATGAAGGAAACTAGATAGTTATATGAGTGAAAGAAACGGCTTCTAAATTTGCAGTAAAAGATTGAATCTCATTTTCTATGTACAAGAGTTAAGAAAAGTAAACATAAGTATTAGAGACTCTTTACCCCAAGATTGATTGACTAGTCATCATGACTTGAAGCGGGTTCAAAGGATCAACTTTATGAGGTTTTTACTACGTATGTATTACCAAAAGTAGATTCATAAAAATGAGTGGATAGCTAGGAACACTAATGTACACTAAGGATTCGTAATAGAGATTTTGTAAGTGTATTTTTCTGTGTATAAAAAGAATTAAAATTTGGGCTTTAAATTGGTAGAAATGATAAAGGAGTACTTCCCACGATTCCGATCCAGAGTATACTTCTATTCACCGATTAAGTAAATAACTATCAAGAACGAAGTAATCCTTTAACTTTGTTTAAAGTCCCCTTTTTTTGAGAAAGGAGAATAGGAACGAAAAAAAATCAAAAGACTGAATGCACTAGAAATAATCTATTTTTTTCTATCTCTATATAGAGATACAATTCTTGTCATGATTCGTGAACTAATGCAACGTCTAATTGGATTTCGTAATTGAAAACGTTAGGTTGAAATATCTATTCTATTGATATCGTTACAAGAAACATTTTATTCAAAGATTTAGTTATTACTCAACAAAGAAGAATTTAAATGATTAAAAGATAAGATGAATTCAGAAGCACTTTCTTATAATAGCAGACAGAATTCCAGTGTCTAATGGGGATCTTACAATGGATTTCATTTTATCTCTATCTATGTTACAAACATATCAAGAAAAATAATAATGGATGGGTCCTTAGATTTATTTGTGACCTTTGAGGAGCCGTATGAGATGAAAATCTCATGTACGGTTCTGCAATAGGGGTGGGAACAGTGATGTTATCATCTACTATGATTATCTAACAGTTCAAGTACAGTTGATATAGTTGAAGCCCAGTCAAAATATGGTTTTTGGGGATGGAATTTGTGGCGTCAACCTATAGGGTTTTTAGTTTTTCTAA